TATTTTCCTTTCTTTCAGATTAATAAAAAAAAAACTCCAAAGTCTATTTTTTTGCAGATCGAGGCAAGAAAGACACTTCGAATATCTTTTCTAGTCTGTCAGAAAAAATCGAATGAATTTCCTATTATTTAATATTGTATTGTATTGATATTGAATTTCATAGAATTTAATAATAAGAGACTGTAAGTGAAAGTCTCTTTCTCGCATCCATCAATTGCCGGAAAAAATATCGTATGCATCGATATGCAAATTTTTGACTAAATAATATTCTAAATAATAGAAAATAATAGAAATGTAAATTGATCTTTTCTTGTGTTCTGAAAGATATTGAAAATAAGAAATTATTTGTATGTTGAGACTTGGAATAAACCTTTCTCCGTGGAGGAAGGGAATAGCAATTTTTTCCTATAGAACCTCTAGGAACAAGAAGATTTAATCGGAAATATCGACAGATTCTTGCGGAGTCCAAATCAAACAAATATTAAAAATGAAATAAAAAAAGATCCACTGTTCTAATTTCATCTCTATCGAATTTGAATATCAGAATAGTTGATATAGTTCTGATTCAATGGGTTAGGTCTACTTACTTTTTATTTTGTTGATTTATAATCTTTCCGATTGATTTTGATTGGAATAATAGAAAATAGGAATACCCGGCAATTAAAGGGGATGATTTATCATTATTCATTATAATGAAATAAAAATAATAAAAAAATGGTCTACTTTCTAACTAGAATTACTATATTCGAATTCATTAGAATGATAACAATAACTTATTAGAATTCAGAATTCCATTTTCTAATGAAATTCTACGATTCCTTAGTTTTTTTATCACAAATATCAACAATATTTCTATTCTCTCTTCAAATATGAATACTACCACTGGAGTTTTATGAAAAAAGAAAAAAGCCCCTTATCGGATTTGAACCGATGACTTACGCCTTACCATGGCGTTACTCTACCACTGAGTTAAAAGGGCCCCATTTGATTCAATTCCTGAATAAGGAACTAGCCACTATGAGTCTAGTGCATATATTTATTACTGCATATACTTATTTTATTATATTATATGAGATTTATATGAAATTAGAATATATGTACATAGATACATTTTATCTGCATAGCGGCGGAACAAGAAATTGGATTTACCTAGTAAGTATAGTATAGGTAAAATGGGTTTATTGATATTGGATTTTCTAAATATCCATGTAATAAATTATTTCCAAACCGATTCTAATTGAATTGATCCTCATCCTAACGAAATTCATTTGATTGATACATGTGCCCATCAATTCAACATAGATACAAGATTTTTCATCGAATCGTTGATAAATGGATTCAATTTGTCTCTCAACCAAATTCTTATCGAAAAACAATTTTTCAATAACTTGTTGATCCCTATCCCTCTTCCCGGATTTCCAGATTGATTATCGTTTTTTAATTTTCCGGCTTAGTGTGAGATAGAAATATGCCCACCGAATCTTTCTTAACAATCAATGAAAGTGAAAGAAATGAAGTTTAACCCCCTCGCCTTTTCCGGCAAACCAATCATTCCCCGAAAGGCTCCTATCTTTCTTTCGTATTATTCTTTTTTCTATTTTTAGAATTATAGAGTGGCGATTGGAATGAACAATTTAAAAAATGAAAATGATGAATCCAAAAATTCTATGGAATTCTGAAAGACGGAAAGATCCTTCTGATCGAGTCATATCATTCCATTATATTGACAATTTCAAAAAACTGTTCATACTATGTTCATAGTATAATGGCGGTCGGGCAAGTATGCCCCCATCGTCTAGTGGTTCAGGACATCTCTCTTTCAAGGAGGCAGCGGGGATTCGACTTCCCCTGGGGGTAGGGTACTACGAAAGGAAGTTGATCGTGGATTATCAATAAGGACTTAAATTGATTTTTCCTGGGTCGATGCCCGAGCGGTTAATGGGGACGGACTGTAAATTCGTTGGCAATATGTCTACGCTGGTTCAAATCCAGCTCGGCCCAATAATTCGCCGATCCACCATGAAATGATGTAACCATTTGTTGTTCTCCGGAAATGCCCAATGCGCTCTGATACAGAAGAATAAAAATCTGCTACATCCCTACCACTATTTATTTTATTACGTATTTTTTCCACAAATTCAGATCTTGCTAATGATCTAGAGTCATATCAAGATCTGTAAGTATAAAGTCAAAAGACTCTTTTTTATTTTCATTGATTCATTGAAAGATTGATTTTCAATCGATTTGGCAATAACGAACAGATTACTAGTAATCCGTGTAGATCTCGCTAAAGTGCATATCCATATAAATATCAATATATTAGTCCCGCCTCTGCCAGTTAGAACAAGACAATTCGAATCTAAAATCGAAATAGAAAGGCTTTGAATGAAATCGTAAGAATATGCATGCTGTACACCTTTTTCCTGGGATTGTAGTTCAATTGGTCAGAGCACCGCCCTGTCAAGGCGGAAGCTTCGGGTTCGAGCCCCGTCAGTCCCGATGGATAGAAATCCAATAAAAGAATACATCAATTCATTTCTTCTGTGAAAGGGAGTCAAAATAACAAACAGAATCTCATTCCTAACAGGGATCTCTCTTTTCTTTTTCTTTTTTTTTTTCGTTTCACATTTCTCATCAAACCAATAGGGTAATTTCCATTTCTTCAACTAATACTGATTGATGGAAAAGAAACATATGTGGATTAGCACAATTATTAGTAGCGTCATATTCAGGATTCCAAGAGAAGGAGATACCGTACTACTAGACCTGGCTTTTTCGATTACTCCCGATCTGTGTAATGAAATAGAGTACTATAGAATATGTTTCCCACGAACACACACACACAAATGGAATTTGCACGATACAAAAAAAATGGAACGCAGTTCCTTTGATTTTGATAGAATACTTTAAGATTCAAAGTTTATCCTTTTCTGGCTCCGATTTTGTATAACCTCAAGTACTAATTTCAATTCCTAATTATTTGCATTTTAAACAATCTATCTCATTCCAATTTCACACCGAACTTTTGATATATGTTTATCCTATTACTAATCGAAGGATGAGAATATTAAAAAAAGTAAAGGAATTTTGGATTGGATCAGAAATAAATTCTTGAATTTGGTATGGATAAAAGATCTTCCTATGTTATACTATTCAATTCTTGACGATGAATCGATTTGATAGTTCAGATATTGTTATTCATGATATTGATCCGATTCGATATCATCGAGATGTAATTTATACCATTGAATTTACCGACGAAAGATTTATCATCTCTATGGGATTAAATCCCGAGTTATTGTGAATTAAAGAGAAATCTAACGATGAGATTATGGAAGTAAATATTCTCGCATTTATTGCTACTGCACTGTTCATTCTAGTTCCTACTGCCTTCTTACTTATAATTTACGTAAAAACGGTAAGTCAAAGTGATTAATTTGACTTAAACTTTACTTCTTAGTTCTTATCAATGCAATGATGGAAGAAAAAATGAAAAAGGATTTCAATTTCGCGTCTTACTCTTAAATGAAATGATCGGACTAGAATCAGCAGTATTCTATGAAATCTGATAGTATGGTAGAAAGAAATAAAATCTATTTCTTTCTACCATACTATCTATTATTGTAGTGTATAAAGTTTTACTCTATAAAGATAGAGGTTTAATATGAATCAATTTACATATATCTATCTTGATATATATAGAATATCAATCACATATATGTAATGTACATAGCGTCCCAATTTTGTTCTTTGTTTCATCTATTTGATTTGTATTGGTTCCAATTAATCTGAAATAATCAAAAGGCAACTCTTCTCTTATTCTTCCGATTCGAATTTATAGATTTCTGATTATTTTCAAGACCAATCCCGGTATCATATTAAAAAAAATAAAATAATCTTTTTAGCATTCCGAAGAAGTAATTGATTAAATAGTTGACAGATGATCCAGGGGTTCTATGGGAAACTTTTTCCTATTTCGAAAAGATTAGTAAAACCCAACCGATTTTGAACGTTTGAACCATGATATGAAATGAAAACATAAATCCAATTTCGAAACTAAAATAAATAATAAACCAAATAATAAAACAAGCGGTAAACACGTAATATGTGACTCGCCTAAGGCAACGGCAATATCTTATTATGTGTAGTATCTCCTTAGACAACTACTAATCTTGTTTCCTATAGAAAGTGTGTATCCGCGCTTAATAACTAATAAAAAAAGGATTTCTTTTCTCTTTGAAAAAAGTAAAAAGGGGGAAATAAATAAAAAAATAAAAAACGGGTTCTGCGGTTCCTCATTGTCCATATATAACTTTGGTAAGAGCCAGTTCATCGAAATCGATATTTTAGAAAGAATTCGGTTGGAATAAATTTCCTATTATTTGTATTACCTTGACTTTAAAAATACGAACATGGGAAAAATTCAAATATTTGTTTAATTGAAAGAGTATTTTCTATTTCTATATTATCCATAGAATACATTACTCCATTCGAATACACTATAATTCCGAAATGCAGATATTTTTGAATTCCATTTAGAAATTGAATTAATGAATTAAATATAAAAATGAAAAAGAATTCAGAACCCATCTATAAAACAATGGATACAGTTTGATTTTAGTTTTTTCCCTCAACTCGATTAGTAGTATCTTTAGAGTCCACTTCTTCCCCATACTACGAGGGAAAGGGAAAATGTAAAGACTACCATTAAAGCAGCCCAAGCGAGACTTACTATATCCATGTAAATTATGTCTCCTATTTCTATCAATATGAAGGAATTATTTCTGTTATTGTTCACTAATAATAGTGGAATCACTGGCACAGAGTCAAAAAGGGATTCTGGCCTAACATCATTGACGAAAGAATCCAATAAATCCGATTATAACATCTAACAAGTTCTTATATGATTTCTAGTATAATCAGAAAACATTAAGCACAAACAAAATATCCGAAGACACCCTTGGAAGTGTTAAGGGAATGAATGTTACTAACAGGTAGGA